GTTATGAATCTAAGCAAAACAAAGAAGTTCAGATATACCCGGAAAAGATAACTAAGGATAAGAATCCTTGGCGAACAGGAGAAAAAACACGATTCTTTCGATACAAGATTAGGAAGACTAAAAATACTTTCTAGAAATCTTTTTTACTTTCATTTTTCCCGTCCTTGCCTTGTATTATATTCCTTTGTATGCTTATTTTCGAATGGTATAGGTATACCAGTAATGAGTTTCAGACATCCCACAAAAGAAAAAACAGTATAAAAAAAGAAAAAGGCTTACAGAATTTTTGAATCATACATAATTCTATCGATCGACAAGAATTCGAAACTTTTACCAACTTTTTTAAAAGAATCTCTAGATCTAAAAATTCATTTCGTACAACTGAACCTTTTCAAACTGTTTCTTTTTCAGAACCAAAAATATTTGTGCCAAAATAACAGATGCCAAGAAGAACAAAAGGCCTTGGACTCTTAATGGATCTTGAAGCACTATTTCTGTGTCTCCCTGCCCAAACCCTCCTACATTTGGATTGCTTGTTAATGGTTGATCAAGCTTGATGGATTCACCTTCTGAAACGAGAAGCTCTGGTCCTGGAGGTATAATATCAACCACTTGACGTCCATCTGATGCATCAACTATGGTTATTTCATACCCCCCCTTTTCTTTACGTACTATTCTGCTTACTATACCGGCTGATGTAGCATTATAAACTGTATTGTTACTCTTGCTACCATCAGGGTAAATCTGACCCCTTCCTCTGTTCCCACCTACATATATAGGATATTTTAAGAAGTGAACGTCTTTTTTCGTAGCAGGGTCGGGAGAAAGAATGGGAAAGACGATTTCACTATATTTCTGACCGGGAACAGGACCTATCACAAGAATATTTCTTTTATTAGGACGATAAGACTGAAAAGAAAGATTGCCCATCTTTTCTTTCATTTCGGGAGAAATACGATCGGGGGGGGCTAATTCGAATCCCTCGGGTAAAATAAGAACAGCTCCTACATTTAAAGCTCCCTTTTTACCATTAGCAAGAACTTGTTTCAGTTGCATATCATAAGGAATTCGAACAACTGCTTCAAATACAGTATCAGGAAGTACAGCTTGCGGAACTTCAATATCCACGGGCTTATTAGCTAAATGGCAATTGGCACATACAATTCGACCAGTTGCTTCTCGTGGATTTTCATAACCCTGCTGCGCAAAAATGGGATATGCATTTGAAATAGATGCTCGAGTTATTACATATATCATGATCGATAAAGAAATGGATCGAGTCATCTGTTCTTTTACCCAAGAAAAAGTATTTCTATTTTGCATGGTCCAATCATAGATCCCGGAATTTCTACAATAAATTCGATAGGTAGCTAAGTAGAATTCCCTATCCACAAGTTTGCCATTGTATTGATTGTACTGAAAGAATTGTACTGGTGGAATATGGTATGAATACCTTGAACTGAAAAGGTAGAAGTATAAAGAATAAGTCAGATTTTAAATGATTTATTTATATACGAAGCAAAATTCTGATTTGATTGATATCAAGAGATCTAATAAATTTATCATTCATTCATTGAATGATAAATTACTACAAGGGAAGGAGATACACGATTTAAAAAATGGAAGATCCAATATTTCACAATTGTATCTAGAATCACTGGGAAAGTGGAAACAAGACCAGATATAATCTGATCGTTCTGAGCCAATCCAAAATCGTTGTAGATCGAACCAATCATTAGTTCCCAACCATGGGTCGAGTGAAATCCGATCCATAAATCAGTAACTAAAAGAATAGAAAAAGCTTTTATTGTGTCACTTAAGTTATAGAGAAATTCCTGAATCCAAGAATTCAGAATGAAAAGTTCTTCATTACCCAGAATAAAATAACCACTTAGAATAGCGAAACAGATTAAATTTGTCGATAAATGCAAAATTATATGGAAATGAGATTCATTGTGTCTTTTGACCAATTGTATTGTTTCCTTGTGCAATACTATACGAAGCCCTTGCCCTTGTATATGTGTGTCCGAGTACTGCTTTATCTTTATCATCTCGTCCAACAGGAATAGTTCTTCTAATTCCATAAAATTTTCGAGAACATTTTTCTCTTGAATCTCATTCAAAAGGATTTTTGATTGCCTGGTATTCCACCAATTAAGAACCCAAGTTTCTACACTTTTATTAAATGAGAGAGAAACCCACCAGGGCAAAAAAAGTATAGACACAAGATATGGTAGGGAAGCGAATGCTTTCTTTTTTTTCATTATGTATCTGTGATGTTAATGAACCTGTTTCATTCGTCGATTTTATCTTAGATTTCTATGAAGCGCGAGTTCTATAACAAGAGCCTATAACTCTAACAAGAACCAAGAACAAGGTATCGAATCTATGGGTCTTTTCCTATTTTTGTTTTTGTGTAAGAATTAAGTCTTTGTATCTAGAATACAACATAGAAAAAGGGACCTTTTCGAATGAAAAATAAAGAAGTAAATATTCTTTCTAGATTCCGGAAATCGAAATTAGTAAAATTGGAACCAATTCCATCTTCATTTATTCCTTTCGATGAAGACTCGAAAAACTATTTGAAGTAACGAATATTATTTGTATTTTAAGACGAACCCTACCAGATCCTTTAATTCTTTTATTTCTATTTCGAATTCGAAAGATTTCACTTTTTAATCGCAGCGCTTTTAATCGCAGCGCGGGGATAGGGTATCAATTTAAAATCGGGGACCTAAAAAGAATAATTTTGTTTTTACGAAAACAAAAGAAAAGACATGTTAAGATATTTGATGAATCTATACTTAACTTAGATTAGACTTCTTAATGAAACTGACCTTTAACTAGATATAAAAGAGTGAAGCTGGGGCGCCATGCATATGCGTCCTCCTGCTTTTTTTATTTGTATTTGAGATGTATGATGTATGTGAACTGCTGCCCCAACAGAACGGTAAAATCGAATATAGCAGCTTTTGCTGGAATGAGCATTTTGAAGAAGCTGCAGTTGTCTTAAAAAGATAATTAGTAAGTTCTTCTCTCATGCTGAGATTTCTTCTTCATTTCATTCAATTGGTACGCGCAAGAAATAGGACAATTCGGCAGCTTTTTGTTCAATTTCTCGTGGAGTAAAATTCTCATCAGTACGAGTCAAGGGAATGGCTCCTTGACCCCGGATTTCCATATAAAGGACACGGCGAGTAAAAAGACCCTCTCTCACCTCCATTCTGATTGATTGGATATCTTTCAGAAAGAAACGAAGGAAGATGCGACGATTTTTTCCAGGGAATCCCCAACGAAAAAGGCACATTATCCCTTCTTTTCTATCGAATCGGTCATAACCACTACCTACATTCCATGAAATTGTGCACCACAAATAAGAACTAATGAATAGACCCGCGATCCCATAGAAAGACATCACGATCCCTTGTGGGAAAAAAACAATTTGCTGAGACGTAAATACGGATATCAGATTCCTACCAAGATAACTGGAAGTTCCAACCACTAAGAATCCTAGTGAACCTAAAAAAAGGATACAGGCCCAGCAAAAATTACTTGTTTTTCGAGATCCCATTAGAAGTTCTATCCATATATGTTCTGATCGCCAGTTCATACTATACTAGATCCAGTTGCATTCGATTGGAATTGAGAGAATAACCAAAATGATTTTACTTTTCTTGCTTGATTCCGAAGTAACTTCCATCAACTAGCAGTATTCTGACGTGAACCATTAGGAATAATTAGTTAGATACATTGAGTTTCTATTTCAAAGATTCAAAAAAAAAAATATTTGCTGATCATTTTGAATTTAATTGATATTGATTAAACTATAACCGCATATACATAAATTAATGCATATATTATGCATCGGTATACATAACAATTTGTTTTCTGAAAGGCCACATATCATAATCATATATCCTACCATATTACACTAAAAAAGTATTTGTATGATGATCCAGCGTTGAAATAAATTGATGAGATTCGGTCCCATCATATTTAGACAATCTTATTTCTTTGGACATAAAGAGATAAAGAAGCCATTGCGATTGCCGGAAAGACTAGGCCCACTAAAGGAACAAAAATAGAGGGAAAGTTCAAATCTATCATAGAGCGGGTACCTCGATTTCATATTTGTACCTATTATAATTATAAAGATATCTTATGATAAGTCTACCTATTAGCTATTAGAAAAAATATGAACATAATCTTAATATTCTTAATATTTTTAATATAAAGTACTTAATAATAAATAAGTACAAGGAATGTAGAACTAAATGAAGTTTAACTATTCCTCTTTCTACACGAATATGTATGACAATCCACTTTACATAAATTTTATTCTTCTTCTCCCATCCTTAATTTTATTTATATCTTTTCTTTCAAAACAAACAAAGGTTTTTTTTTTATTTTTTATGAATTCGCGACTTTAACCAATCTTATCCCAATCTTATCCAACAAACAAAACAGGGGTTCTCGGTAAATAGAAATAACTTATATTCGATATTCTTATTTTTCGATTTTTATTTATTCTCATAGAATATTCATTCTTATTATTTAATTATTTGATTCTATATTTATAATAGAGAGATGCTTATTCCTAATCAGTAAGGGGGGTAGAATAAAAAAAAGGATCCGGAAAGTAATTATCCAAAACTTCCGACTCTTACTACACTTATAACTGATGTCCCAAAAGAAAACACCATCTTCTTCGTTTTGTTTTTTTTTTTTTTTTATTACAATGAACTAAATGCTTATTCGCTACAAATCAAAATAACTGACCCTAGTGCTCTACTTCCATTTTAAAATGAAGAATTTCAACCCCTTTTTATTTACAAAATTTAAATATTTTTTTTTGAATCTTGATTCAAGGGAAGGAAACCCTGTAGCTGAAATAACTCACTGAGAACACCTTTTAAAAGATTACGTGGTACGATTGGGTCGAATAAGCCCTTATGGAATGAATACTCAGCCGCTTGTGAACCGTCGGGTACTGTCTTTTT